AGAGGAGGAATCCTATACAGATCGTATTGATTCTTATCAAAAAGAAACGGGGTTAACTGAGGCTGTTCAAACAGGCATAGGTCAATTAAATGGTATTCCCATAGCAATTGGGATTATGGATTTTCGGTTCATGGGGGGAAGTATGGGATCCGTAGTAGGTGAAAAAATAACCCGTTTGATCGAATATGCTACTAATGGATCTCTACCCCTTATTATAGTGTGTGCTTCCGGAGGAGCGCGCATGCAAGAAGGAAGTTTGAGTTTGATGCAAATGGCAAAAATTTCGTCCGCTTTATATAATTATCAATCAAACAAAAAGTTATTATATGTATCAATCCTTACATCTCCTACAACCGGTGGAGTGACCGCTAGTTTTGGTATGTTAGGAGATATCATTATTGCCGAACCCGATGCCTACATTGCATTTGCAGGCAAAAGAGTAATTGAACAAACATTGAATACGACAGTACCTGAAGGTTCCCAATCGGCTGAGTATTTATTCGACAAAGGCTTATTCGACCCAATCGTACCACGTAATCCTTTAAAAGGTGTTCTGAGTGAGTTATTTCAATTTCACGATTTCTTTCCCTTGAATCAAAATTCACTTTAGATTGTTCCTTTTTTTTTTTTCAGATCTATTTTCTTTCGACCTATATTCCTGATTAGTGATCAGGAAGACTCTATCAACAGGATAAAAGAGTTAACTCTTTAAAATTTGGAAAAGAATTTATGTTCCCTTCTTACGTATTTTTTATAGATATTGAATAATTTCAATATAGAAAATATACAATTGAAATCGTGGATTTTGCTAAATCCCCCGAGAATCGCATTTTTACAAGGAATCCATGTATATTGTTGGATCGGGTTCGTTAGAATAAAATAGAATAAAATCCTTTGCGAATTTATAAGAAACTCTTTCGTTCTTTATCAGAAGATAAGGACAAAAGAACAATAATACTAAATAGAATGGTGAATGGGGGTACACTTATATAGTTTATTATAGTTCTATATTTATTGTACCTATTATTATATACTTATAATCGATATACTTATCCTAAGATATCTTTAAAACAGGTACAAATATTAAATCGAGGTATATAGTCTATGACAATTTTCAACTTTCCCTCTTTTTTTGTGCCTTTAGTAGGCCTAGTATTTCCGGCAATTGCAATGGCTTCTTTATCTATTCATGTTCAAAAAAACAAGATTGTCTAGATCCGGCGGGACCAAATCGCATCAATTTATTTCAAGAATTTGACTTGGATCCTAATAGAGTTATCTATTTATTGGAATATAGTCCAAGATATGGCTTCTTCCGAACACCTGTGAAAGCGCTGTTATGCGCCCGGAAACATTATATGTGGATAAAAGTATTATAGCTATTTTAAAAAGGATCAGCAGATGTCTGAAATCAGAAGTCAGTATATCTATATGTATATATCCATAGTGGGATCTTATGGCGGAGATACTGTACTTTTTTACCAAACTTATTCTTTGAATTATTCCAAATGATTCATATCATAATAGTGCTAGTTGATGAGAGTTACTTCGGGAACAAAAATAGAAAAACATAAAGTCAAAATTTTGGGGGTTATTTCCAATAAAATGCAACTGGATTTAGTATGAACTGGCGATCAGAACGTATATGGATAGAACTTATAACGGGGTCTCGAAAAACAAGTAATTTCTTCTGGGCCTGTATCCTTTTTTTAGGTTCACTAGGATTCCTATTGGTGGGAACTTCTAGTTATCTTGGTCGAAATCTGATATCCATATTTCCGTCTCAGCAAATCCATTTTTTTCCACAAGGGATCGTGATGTCTTTCTATGGGATCGCAGGTCTCTTCATTAGCTCCTATTTGTGGTGTACAATTTGGTGGAATGTAGGCAGTGGTTATGATCAATTCGATAGAAAAGAAGGAGTAGTGTGTATTTTTCGTTGGGGATTTCCTGGAAGAAATCGGCGCATCTTTCTTCGATTCCTTATGAGAGATATCCAGTCGATTAGAATAGCGGTTAAAGAGGGTCTTTATCCTCGTCCCGTACTTTATATGGAAATTAGAGGACAGGGGGCCCTTCCACTGACTCGTACTGATGAGAATTTGACTCCGCGAGAAATTGAACAAAAAGCTGCGGAATTGGCCTATTTCTTGCGCGTACCAATTGAAGTATTTTGAAATGAACCGAAGAATGAGTGTTTTCTCTGCATTGGGGAAGGAACTCAGTAATCCTTCTTGTTATAGAACTCATCTTGTTATTTCATTTCATAAAAATAACGGATTGGATAGAGTTGAGCAATGAAGTCGTTTCATTAAAAATTCACAGATTCAAAATGACAAAAAAGAAAGCATTCACTCTCCTCCCATATCTTGCATCTATAGTATTTTTGCCTTGGTGGATCTCTTTCTCATTTAAAAAAAGTCTAGAATCGTGGGTTATTAATTGGTGGAATACTAGCCAATCCGAAGCTTTTTTGAATGATATGCAAGAAAAGAGCGTT